TTTTTTTCTTTTTTGCTATATATTTTGGCTATTTCCATATCTTTTTTTATGTAATGAGCCTATCCTCTCCTCTATTCTATCTTTTCTGTTTGTATTTCAATATACCCAAATTTATATAAGACTAGATAAATATTAAGAAGGACTCTTCCGACTAGATAAAAATCTATCATGGTCAGCAAAGTTGTTTTTTTATTTGTGTTTGCGCTGTTAGTTAATAATTTCAATTTCATTAAGAAAAACTAACTAAATAAATGGAAAATGAAAATTGATAGAATTCTTTTTTTTTTTTCTTCAAATCCAAAAATTTGTCTTTTTTTTATACATAGGTCGTCGATTCGGCATTGGAAAATAGTTCAAACGTTTTTATCGATATGAGTGTTCTATATCAGATAAATTCTACACTAGCTATTTCCCGTTTAAAGCATTTCGATACTAATACTAATATAGTTGTAGAAAGAGTACCCCTTTTGCCTGGACTTCAAGCAGTTTAGCTTTAACCGTGTTAATGGTCTCACATTATTGGTCTATAGAGAATCAAAGTAAATTTACCAATGAGTTGCGAAATGCTATGGTTCTTCCATATGATTTCTGAAGTGATTCAGAAGTAATTCGTCGAGATCGTGCACCTTTTCTTATTTATTTTATCCTACAAAAATATTCTAAAGTGCAGCCGGATGGATCCAATCTATTCTTGAAATAGACAACTCGCACACACTCCCTTTCCAAAAAAAATCAATACACCAACCACTACAGTTAGATTTATTAGATTTGTTGCTAAAATATCGGTATTAAGCCCGAAACTCCCAGCGAATGGCCAGTGAGCTAAAAAAACAAAAGAATGGGTTACATTTTTCATATGCTCTCCTCTTATAGATAGGACGAACAAAGAAGAAAGTTTTTCGATCACTTACTTCGCTCGCCCTTTTTTGATCGGTTTTTTTAATGCAAATTTTTTTAATGCAAATAGATTCAATCTAATAATTTCTTTTAGATTAAGTCTTAGGTCTCGTTTGATCTGTGAAAGATCTCCTTTGTTGAAATGCTTCCAAAATTCCTAAAATAAAAGGACAAAGACTTTCCATTGTCCTAAACTAAGGATGGGAAGGAGGAGGGCGAGCATATCCTATAAATTGATCATGCTCAAATCAGCCCTTCCTGGGGTTCCTGGGGTATTGTCTGTCCCGATAAATAAAATTCCCGGAATAATATAATAAAATAAATAGGAGTAAATTATTGATATACTTGGAATTACAGAAGCAAATACCAATTTACTAAAAAAAGAAAAAAGTATCTAATCTAAAGGACTCTTTTTCTTTTTTAGGATTAAACAAAAGGGTTCGCAAATAAAAGCGCTAATGCCACAACCAGCCCATAAATTGTTAAAGCTTCCATAAAAGCTAGACTAAGCAATAAAGTACCTCGTATTTTCCCTTCTGCTTCTGGCTGTCTCGCAATACCTTCTACAGCTTGTCCTGCAGCAGTACCTTGACCAACTCCAGGCCCAATAGAAGCAAGCCCTACGGCCAATCCAGCAGCAATAACGGAAGCAGCAGCAATTAGTGGATTCATGGTGAGTTCCTCGTGTAAAAAAAAAAAAAAGAAATGGTTAAGGATACAATCAACCAAGAAATTATTACTTCGAATGTGGGTAGAAGTAAATAAAAAGTACAAATTGAAACGATAATCTAAATCGTCCGAACTATTTCGGGATCTCATTTTAAGTTTCTAATCATTAGAGATTTATGTAAATCCATAAGATTCTCATTATTCTATTTATCTTTCTTTCCAACCAACTACCCTTTCATTCCATCCTTTTTTTTTACTCTTCGATATTCTTGAGTTCCCTTTTTTTACCCTTCATCTAATCCATTGATAACAATATGATGCATAGAACTGAATATGGAATCCAATTTCATATAGAGGGGAATTCCATATATCAGATTAGATAATGAATCTAACTTAGGAATAAAAAAAATCCCATATACATATGTTTATTCTATTTTTTTGCGTATTTTCTCATTTTCTATTGAATCCGATTCCAAAACATTACCATTACTTAGAAAGGCGCACAAAAGATGACTGTCTTATAGACATTAAGGATATAGATCTAACCTGACCCCCCCCCCCGAATGCATATATATTTTAACAATTCCGCAATATAGCCTATATCTCTCTCCTACAACTCTACGTTGTATATTCATATGCATTTCGAACTGTTTAGTTTTCCAACCAGGAGGATAGGATTATCTGGAACCATGCATGAATTGGGCTAAGCTAAAAAAAAAAAAAAAAGACTATTTCAAAAACTAGTCAATTCAATGATGACCTTCCATGGATTCACCTATATAGGCTGCGGCTAACGTTGCAAAAATAAGAGCTTGAATACCGCTTGTAAATAATCCAAGAAACATGACCGGTATAGGGATTACTAAGGGGACTAAAGAAACAAGAACAACAACGACTAATTCATCTGCTAATATATTTCCGAAAAGTCGAAAACTAAGCGATAATGGTTTTGTGAAATCTTCTAGGATGTTAATTGGTAAAAGGATTGGGGTTGGTTTAATATATTTCTCGAAATAACTCAATCCTTTTTTGCTAAGACCCGCATAAAAATATGCCGCTGATGTGAGTAAAGCTAAAGCAACAGTAGTATTTATATCATTTGTAGGCGCTGCTAATTCCCCATGGGGTAACTCTATAATTTTCCAAGGTAAAAGAGCACCCGACCAATTCGAAACAAAAATAAAAAGGAACATCGTTCCAATAAAGGGAACCCAGGGCCCATATTCTTCTCCAATCTGAGTTTTGCTCAAGTCTCGAATAAACTCAAGGACATATTCGAAGAAATTCTGACCGTCGGTCGGGATGGTTTGTGGATTCCGAACAGCTACTATAACTGAACCTAGCAAGATAGTAATTACGACCCAAGAAGTGATGAGTACTTGAGCATGAATTTGGAAACCTCCTATTTGCCAATAGAAGTGTTGGCCTACTTCTACACCCGATATATCGTATAACCCCTTGAGTGTTTTAATGGAACATGGTGTAATATTCATATTGTCCTCTGATAAAAATTGAACTTCAAAAAAAGAATTCTTTTGATTCAACCATCTCTTTCTCAACTCAGCAACTTGAAGTATTAATCTTATATTTAGGATACCAAGAAATCACATCAGATCATAATATATATATCAATACCCTCTAATATATATCAATATTCCCCCTCTTTTATCTATGCAAAAAAAAAGAATAGTAACCCGATCCCATAAATTAAATCCACGCAGTTGCTCAAGAATTATTCTTCGTAATCTTAATCAACGATTTCTTATATAGAGAGAACGGCCCTCACAAATTGCAAATACTAATTTGTTAAGAATCAATCGAATTGAAGTCATAGTGTCATCATTGGCAGGAATCGATATATTCGCAAGATCTGGGTCACAATTTGTATCGACTAAAGAAATAGTAGGAATTCCCAAAATGGCGCATTCCCGAAGAGCTATATACTCTTTTTGCTGATCAAGGACGATCACAATGTCAGGTAACCTCGTCATATATTTGATCCCGCCGAGATATCTTTGCAAGGTAGATAATTTTCTCTTTAAGATTGCCACATCTCTTTTTGGGAGATGGTGAAATTTTCCCATCTTTTCTTCTGCTCTTAAGTCTCTAAATTGAGAAAGTCTAGTTTTGGTAATCGACCAATTCGTTAACATACCACTGAACCACTTTTTATTAACATAATGACAACGAGACCTTATTGCAGCTGATGCTACTAAATCCGCTGCTCTTTTTTTGGTACCAACAATTAAGAAGCTTTTTCCCTGACTTGCTGCATCAAAAACTAAATCACAAGCTTCTGATAAAAAACGAGCCGTTCTAGCGAGATTTGTAATATGAGTGCCTTTACGCTTTGCCGAGATATAAGGGGCCATTTTAGGATTCCATTTCTTAATACCATGACCAAAATGAACTCCTGCTTCTATCATCTCTTTCAAATTTATATTCCAATATCTTCTTGTCATTTTTTCCACACTTCTTTTTTTTCTTTTTTTCGTCTTACCATTACGGAATTGATTTCTTTTTGAAGATTAAGAAAGAGCCGAAATAGCTTGAAATAAATAAGAATTGTTCCGATGGAACCTTCTACACTGACTTCTTTTACTTATTAAAATACAAAATATCAAATCAGACCTGTTAGCATTCTAAGGTCAAACGTCTAGTTTAAATTAAAGTAAAAAAATCCGCTTTATGTATCCTTAAATCGTATAAATGGGAGTAAATGGAGGTTCTGGTGTCTCACAGAAATTGTTTGTTACGTCAGAAGCGGAAGAAACTAATTCTGTATGGAGAAACAAAATATCTCTCATTTCCGACACGAATAGATTTTTTTTTTGAATTTCAAAATAAAGGTTCTTGTCTTGTGGGGAACGATGCACAAATTTTTGGAATCCGGTACCAACAGGTATAATCCCCCCTAGAACTACGTTTTCTTTCAGGCCTTTCAACCAATCAATACGACCTCGTAGGGCAGCTTTTGCTAAAACTCGAGCAGTTTCTTGAAAACTTGCTTCAGATATGAAACTTTGAGTATTCAGGGAGGCCCTTGTTATTCCCAATAAGATTGCCCGATAATAGATCGATTCATCCAAAGCCCGCCCCGCTCGTTCCGCTCGCAATAGTCCTATTAATTCCCCAGGTAAAAAAACATTAGACATTCCATCTTCGGAAACCCGTACTTTTGATGTTACTTGGCGTATAATAATCTCTATATGTCTATTATGGATCTGTACCCCTTGGGATCTATAAACCTTTTGGATTTTATTAACCAAAGAGATACGACTTTGGGCTATGGTTAGCTCAGCTCCAATCAAGAATCCCCAGGGAACCCCAAGAATTCTTGGTATGCGCTCATTCCAATCCTCAATTCTCCTTTCGAGATTCGGCGATAGTGAATCAATTGAACGCGCTTCGAAGATTTGTTCTACTTTTGGAAGACCTTGCGTTATATCACTAGATCTCGATTTTTCATATATAAAGGTAACTAACCTATCTCCTTTGTAAAGGATTTTTCCATAATGACCATGAACAGTTGCTCCTATAGTGGCCAAATAAGGCTTAGCTGCTCTTATAACAAAGGAGTCCATATTAACAATGAAAATTTGACCAGATTTTTTTATGTGTGATTTAAATAGACATACATTTTCGCAAATAAATTGGCCAAGGTGAATTATTTCCGATGTCTCCTCCCACGAGTCATGATGGAGAAAGTGCCAATTCAAATGGCATGGATCCAACATGATATTACTGTCGAAATTCGAAATCCTTTTATTTTCGTCTATTAAGGAGTATTTTAGTCCTTGAAGTACTTGGAAGGTTTGTTTAAAATTGTCAAGGAACAAGTATTTTTTTAACAAGATCTTATTATGCGTTAATAAATAGTAAGATGAAGAAAAATGAGATATACTAGGTACAATAGTGCCTAAGAGCCCAAAAATATCTCGAATCGGAATTCTAGGATTCAATTCTTTTACCGCATTGGGATATTTTGAATTCTTGAATAAACCAATTCGAGAACAGTTGGATGCCGACAAAATCATCAAAGATGGGTATTCTTTATTTTGATTCAACAAGGTGCCAACAGCTTCTTGATGTTGGCTAAGTGATTGAATCTTCGCCTTGGAATAAAAGGAATTGGTATTGTTGCGATCTAACCTATTATTGGGAATTGGTCCTACACTTGTCCTATCATACCTTCTTCGTGTATACGAAATAGTGGACTTGACTAACTCAATTCTTAGGAAATCGCGAATCAGATCATTTGTTCTTACCTCAACAAGGGAAGCATGAGCACGCTCTTTTTCTTCTTGTTCCCAATTGACTACTAAGCAAGTTCGAACGAATTGACTATTCGTGTGATAAATTCTTTGAGTTAACTTGCTATTTTCATGAGAAATAAAATTTACAAGTCGAAGTTGGAGATTATCTTCTTCTTGCAGGAGATCTTGCGGGAAAAGTGTTGCTAAATTTATCCCTTCGTCCATTTCATATGCGACTGCAGGTCGAACCGAAACAAAATACTTTTCCTTGCTTTTGAGAATTTTTTTCCGTTGAACATAAATCCAATTTTTCCTTTTTTTTGATTCCTTAGAATCTTTTTTTTCTCTTTCTGGTGGTATCAAACTGCCGCCTAATATCTTATCCGCCTCTTCAGGAAAATGAATATCTCCGGAAAAGATTTTGAGTTCCGTATGGCTTTTTTTTCTCTTCACTCGGACCAATCCACCTAGTCGACTTCTTGTATTTTTTGTGAGCTGTGTATCCACTCCAATAATACTATTGTCAAGTACCTTTAGGGATGAGGATCTCGGCAAGATATGCAGTTCTTGAAGAATGAAAAAAAACCGATCGACTTCTTTTTGGTATTTTAGACTAAATTCTTTTGTTCCTCGATGCTCAGTAAAACCCTCTTCTTTTAAGATAGAATCTTCTTCGGGGCTCCCATATTCGTCCTCTGAGTCTTCTTCTGAGTCTTCTTCTAAAGTCCCATATTCGTTCTCTGAGCCATCTTCAGGGTTCCCATATTCTTCTTCTGAGTCTTCCTCTAGAGTTCTATATTCGTCCTCTCGGGTCTTATATTCGTTCTCTAGGCTCCCGTATTCTTCCTCTGAGTCTTTCTCTATAGTCCTATATTCGTCCTCTAGAGTCCCATATTCGTCTTCTAGGGTTTCATATTCGTCCTCTAGAGCTAGAGTCCTATATTCATCTTCTAGCGTTTCATATCCGTCCTCCGAGTCTTCCTCTCGAGTCCTATACTCTTCCTCTCGGTTCCGATATTCTTCCTCTAGGGTCCGATATCGAAATTTAACAATTCCTGAACCCCTTTTATCTTTTCTGTATCGTGGATCATCAAAATAAGCAAAAATAGTATTTCTACGTAAAACACCCATAAAGGGGATTTCAATCGAAATCCCCAAACAGGATATTAGCTCTTTCTCTTGTTCTTGATGATATTGTAATGGAATGACGAACCTATTTCTTCGCTTTTTCGCCAACAAACCTGAATTATCTTGAAGAATAGAAGGATAGATAAAATTCCAATGACTATTGGACACGATTCGATCCGGCGTTAAATAATCAAGAATTTCCCTATCTTTTTTACCAAAAGTATCCAACAGTCTATGGCTTACTTGATCATTAGCCATTGAAAGGTCAAAGATATATCTTCCGTCAACAGAAAAAGAATAAGTATTCATTTGATCTTGATCCTTGTGGAGCGAAAAAGATGCTATACTAGATCTGCACATACTTACTGACAATATCCATAAATGACTTGTTTTTGGTAATCGACGAAGATTACCATATTGATATTCGGGCGCATGGTAAACATCAGTACTCCAGTGCACTTCCCCGTCTGATTCAGAATAAATATGCTTTTGTACCTTTTCTTTAAAATGCAAAGTGGACGTTCCGGCACGAATCTCCGCAATTACTTGTTCGGATTCTACATATTGATCATTTTGCACTAGAATCAAGCTTTTAAACGGAATATTCACACTATGTAGAATATCCTGACTCTGAATGGTTACACGCAAGTCTATATAGCATAGAAAAGCAGGCTGCCCATGACGGGTACGTGTGGGGTGAACCAAATCCTCATTGAATTGGATTTTTCCATTCGAGGGGGATCGTACAAGATCGGCAGTACCCCCTGTGAATACTCCACCTGTATGAAAAGTTCTTAATGTTAGTTGAGTCCCCGGCTCCCCAATTGATTGACCCGCAATAATACCTACAGCTTCCCCCAATTCGACCAGATCCCCATGAGTGGGACTCCGCCCATAACATAATTGACAGATCCAAGATGTGCTCCGGCAAGTAAAGGGGGTTCTAATATATATTGGTTGTGCTCGAAACGGTTGTGCTCGAAAGGCAGTTATGAATCGATTGACTAATCCAATTCCAATATCTTGATTTCGAGCAGCAATGCATCGTGAACCGATATATATATCGTCTGCTAATACACGACCAATTAGTGTTTGGACAAAAAGTTTTTCTGTCATCCCATTTTGAGGACTCACAGAAATACCTCGGATAGTACCACAATCTCTTCTACGCACAATAATATGTTGAACAACTTCAACAAGTCTACGTGTAAGATATCCAGCATCCGCTGTTCGTACAGCAGTATCTACAACCCCTTTCCGGGCTCCATAGCAGGAAATTATATATTCTGTCAAAGAAAGTCCCTCGCGTAAATTGCTTTGAATAGGTAAATCAATCATTTGTCCTTGAGGATCCGCCATTAACCCTCTCATACCTACTAATTGGTGTACCTGAGATGCATTTCCTCTGGCTCCTGAAAAAGACATTAGATAGACTGGATTAGAAGGATCCGTTATCCGAAAATTCGAATTCATTTCTTGTTTCAAATATTCACTTGTAGCATACCATATCTCAACGGATTGGCGTAATTTTTCTACCGCGTGTACGGCCCCATAATAATAGTGTTTCTCCAAAAGAAAACTCTGTTGTTCCGCGTCTTGGACTAACCATCCTTTAGAGGGTATTGTTAAAAGATCCTCGATTCCTAAAGAAATCGATGTAGTAGTGGCTTGATGGAAGCCCAGAGTCTTTATTTGATCCAGTATATGGGATGTATATCCCATTCCAAAATGATCTATTAATCTGCTAATAAGTCTTTTCATAGCAGTTCCGTCTATTTCTTTATTATGAAAGACCAGATTGGCCCGTTCCGCCATACATAAGTACCCCCTTTTTTGACTGAGTAGGATTCGACAATTGCTGAGTAGGATTCGACAATGGGCCTGAGTCAGTGATTCGAAAACTTAATTTACTCCCTTTCCTCAATCTCAATCTGGATTTGCGCGGCAAAAAAGATGGTACTAGCGAAATCGGAATGCCCCCCAAAAGGGGGCATCGCCGAATCTAACTTACTTTTTTAGATAGTGTATGAATAGGCCCGACTAAATCCTTGTATGGCTTCCTCGATTTCTCTATAAAAAGAAATATGACCAAGAGTGGTTCGAATGTATATCGAACGGATTTCCTTTTTTCTATTTCCCACTATTAGATAGTGGGCATAAATCTCATGATAAGCCCCAAAAGATTCATATTGAACTTCAATCGGAACTTCTCTTGACCCAATGACCCGTTGATCTAGTTTCCATCGGAGCCACAAGGGACTGTTTAAACCGATTCGTTTCTGTCTATAAGCTCCCAGTGCATCATAGGAACTAGAAAAATGGGGTTCTTTATCTTTCGTATACTTATAATAATAATTATTATTGTAGTTTACTTTTTTATTTGGATAGTTTCCGCAACTATTATATCTATTTGCACAAATACCTCGACGGTTTCCAATCGTTAATACATAAAGTCCGATAAGCATGTCTTGGGTTGGCACGCAAATAGGATCTCCAATAGCGGGAGACAGCAGATTCATATGAGAAAACATAAGTAAACGGGCTTCCGCCTGAGCTTCCAAGGATAAAGGTAGATGAACAGCCATTTGATCCCCATCAAAGTCCGCATTGAAACCCTTACACACTAATGGATGTAAACAAATAGTACGCCCCTCTACTAAAGTGGGTTGGAAGGCCTGTATGCCTAATCTATGCAGGGTAGGTGCTCTGTTCAACAGTACAGGATGCCCCCGCATAACTTCTTGAAGTATTTCCCATACAATGGGTTCCTTTTCCCAAATTTTCCTTTTAGCAATCCTGACATTAGAAGTAGCACGTTTTGTGATTAAATCGCGAATTACAAATAGCTGAAAAAGCTTTATTGCTATCTCTAGAGGTAATCCACATTGATGTAATGAAAGCGAAGGACCTACAACAATGACAGAACGCCCCGAGTAATCGACCCGTTTACCAAGCAGAGTCTCGCGAAACCTCCCCTCTTTACCCTCAATTACATCTGAAAGTGACTTGTATACTTTATTGTGACCATCCCTCGTCGGTTGCCCGCGGGACCCACTATCAAGAAGTGTATCCACGGCTTCTTGTACCAATTTTTCCTGGCACATTACTAAATCTGCGGGCGCTAATTCACTTCTTTTTAATAGATAGGCAAGGTTGTTGTTCCGACGGATAACTCTCTTATAAAGTTCATTAATATCCGAAGTCACTACTTTATCCCCAGACCTATAAACAATGGGTCTCAATTCGGGAGGCAGAACCGGTAATAAGCACAAAACCATCCATTCTGGTTCTACATTTGTTTGAATAAAATGTTTCGCCAATTGCATGCGTCTAATTAAAAAAACTTTTCTTATTCGTCTTTTTCTATCTTCCCATTCATCTCCACTATACCCCTCGTCTTCTAATTCCTTCCATTCAACCAAGGAATTCTCTATAATAATTCGCAAATCCAAATCTGCTAATTGTTCTCTAATAGCACCTGCTCCTGTCGCAATTTCCCGATTTCGAAATGTAGCAAAGCCTGGGGTAGAAAAAAAAGGAGAAATGCTGTGGTTACAGGATGCAATTTCATCTTCGAATAAACCTCGTAATCGTAAGAAAGTAGGTTTTTTAGCGCTGGGCCTGGCAAAAGAGAAATCGCCATATACTAGACCCTCCAATTTCTTAAGGGGTTTATCTAAAAGATTCGCGATATAACTAGGAAGACCTTTCAAATACCACACATGAGTCACTGGACATGCCAGTTTGATGTACCCCATTTGATATCTTCGTATCCGAGAATCAACAAATTCTACCCCGCATTTTTGGCAAAATCTTTCGTCTTCGTTTTCAGCTATGCTCGCTCGAGAATTTCCACAAGCACAAATTCCGCTTTTTATGGGTCCAAAGATTCTTTCGCAAAACAATCCATCTTTTTCTGGTTTATCGGTTTTATAATGAAAAGTGGAGGGCCTTGCGACTTCGCCAACGACTTCTCCATTAGGTAGGATTTTGTTAGCCCAAGCCTTTATTTGTTGAGGGGAAACGAGTCCAATTTGAAGTTGTTTATGTTTATATTGGTCAATCATAAAATAGAAATAAGAAAATAATTTATATTTATTCCGATCAAACATCCTCCCTATTAACCTGAAAGTTCTTTTCAGATACAAGGAAATGGTTCAGTTCTAGAGCCAAAGATCGTAGTTCTCGAACGAGCACTCGAAAAGATTCCGGAGGATCTTCGTGATTAGGAACTCTTTTTCCCCAAATCGTAGCGTTAAGTATTTCTTGGCGAGCTATAAGATGATCCGATTTATAAGTAAGTATCTCTTGTAAAATATGAGCAACACCAAATCCTTCTAAAGCCCAAACTTCCATTTCTCCTACTCGTTGTCCCCCTTGCTTGGCTCTTCCTCTAACGGGTTGTTGGGTAACAAGTGAGTAGGGCCCAGTAGAACGTCCATGGATTTTCTCATCAACTTGATGAATTAATTTTAAGATATAGGACTTTCCTATTAGAACAGGTTGTTCGAAGGGATCTCCTGTTCTTCCATCAAATATTCTGCTTTTTCCCGGGTACTCGGGTTCAAATACCCATGGATTTTTTGTTTGTTTACTGGCTTCATATAATTCCGAAAACACAAGTTTTCTTGAAGCCTCTTGCTCATATCTCTCATCAAAGGGTGCTATTCTATAATGTTTCTTTAGCAGATCCCCTGCTAATCCGAGCGAGCTTTCAAATATTTGTCCCACATTCATTCGTGAGGGTACTCCTAAAGGATTGAAGACCATATCAATAGGCGTTCCATCTTGCAAATAAGGCATATCTTGTCTAGGCAAAATTTTGGAAATGATCCCCTTATTCCCGTGTCTTCCGGCTATTTTATCCCCAACTTTGATTTCACGTTTCTGTAAAATATATACACGAACCATTATGTCGAGGGGGTCCCTCTGGATCCATTTCACATCGATAACGCGCCCTCTTCCACCTATGGGTAGTTTGAGAGAAGTTTCTTTTGAAGTGGATACCTCAAGACCAAAAATGGCCCGTAATAATCCAGCTTCCGCGATATACGACGATTCGCTCACTATCTGAGGCGTTAATTTACCTACTAAAATGTCGCCGGTTTCTACCCAGGATCCCAACCTCACAACTCCATTTCTGTCCAAATTGCGGAGTAAATGTTCTTCTAGATGTGGTATTTCTTTAGTTATTTTTTCAGCGGAGCCTTGGCTTGTCGTATCCGTCTGAATTTCATATTTTCGGATGTGAAAAGAAGTATAAATATCCTCATATACCAAACGTTCGCTAATTAGTACTGCATCTTCAAAATTGTAACCCTCCCACGGCATATAAGCTACTAAAATGTTTTTTCCTAAAGCAAGCTCCCCGCCAACTGTAGCTGCTCCCTCCGCTAAAATTTGCCCCTTTTTAATGGATTTACCTCGTGGTACCCGAGGTTTTTGGTGCATACAAGTATTTTTGTTAGAGCGCCGATGGGCAACTAAAGGAATACTTATAGTCTTTCCACTACTTGATAAAAGGATCTTGTGACTATCACTAGAAATTATCTTTCCCTCGCGTTCGGCTATAATGGAAACTCTCGAATCTAGAGCTGTTTGGCGTTCCAATCCAGTTCCAACAATGCACTTCTCGGACCGAGAAAGTGGAACTGCTTGGCGCTGCATATTAGAACTCATTAAAGCCCGATTCGCATCATTATGCTCAATAAAAGGAATGAGAGAACCTCCAATAGAAAAATATTGGAAAGGAAAAATACTTCTAACATGAATCTGTTCCCATGCAATAGTCAGGAATTCTTGACGGTATCTAGCCGGAACAACCTGTTCTTCCTGAATACCCTGATTCAAGGACAAAGAATTTCCTGCTGCTATCATATAATATTCATCTCTATTTGGTGATAAATAAACCACCTGTCTCTCTTTTTTTTCTTTTGCTTTCTCAGATATTTCATAAAACGGACTCTCTATAGATCCCCACCAGTGATCAATTCTCGCATGAATAGCTAAGGATCCAGTAAGTCCAACGTTGATTCCTTCGGACGTGTCAATTGGACAAATACGCCCATAGTGGCTCGGATGAATATCTCGGCTCCGAAAACTTGCAGTTCTCCCCGTCAATCCTCCAGGACCCAAACAACTCACTTTTCGCCCATGAACTGTTTGTGTCAATGGATTGGTTTGATCAAAAACTTGAGATAAGGGGTATGTGCCAAAAAAGGTCTCATAAGTAGTTATTAATAAAATCGAGGTTGAAGTTGGAGTTACCAAAGTTTGTGGAGTCGGTTTCGATTGACGTATGAATACTCTACGGATAGTTTTTTGAACCGCATGTTGTAAACGGCCAAGAGCCAGTCCGAATTGATCTTGTAACAGATCCGCAACCGAACGAATACGTTTATTTTTCAAGTGATTCATATCGTCATCGTCAAGTATACCCGTTCCAAATTTCATTCCAATCAAATGATCCGTAGCGGCCAATACATCTCGTGGTAACAAGAATGTATTGTTTTGAGGTATATCAAGATTTAGTCTCCGATTCATATTTCGTCGACCAACTCTTCCTAATTCACATTTTTGTTGAAAAAATTTCTTTTGTAATTCCTCACATAAGGACTCCGAAAATACCAGGTCCCCACCTACACAAGCAAATTGTTGATAAAACTCCAAAATAGCTTTTTCTTTTGACTCAATCCTCTTCTTCTCCTTAGCATTCGGGAAAGACAAAAAAATTTCGGGGTAGGAAACATTATCTAAAATTTCTCTTAGATTCAAACCCATAGCTGATGATAGAACTAAAATAGATATCTTTTGTTTTCTACTCACGCGAGCCCATATCCTTTCTTTTTTATCAATTGCTAATTCCGATCTTCCTCCCCAATCTGATATTATAGTCCCGGTGTATAGAGAAATTCCCTTATGGTCTAATTCCGAACGATAGTAAATACCAGGACTTAGCAATATTTGATTGATCACAATTCGATATATTCCATTTATTATAAAGGTTCCTAAGGAATTCATTATAGGAATATTTCCAATAGAAATGGTTTGTTTTTGCACATCGAAACCAAAAATGAATCTTGCAGATACATACAATTCGGAAGAATAGGTGAGTGATTCATACACAGCATCCCTTTCTTTTATTGAGGGTTCTAGCAATTGATATCCTTTCGCAAATAATTGAAATGAAATTTCGTGATCTGGATCTTTAATTGTTGGAAACTTCTCAAGTTCTTCTGCCAAGCCTTGATTAATGAACCTACAAAATCCTTCAAATTGGATCTGACTAAATCCGGGTATTGTGGACATTCCCTCATTTCCATTCCAGAGCATCTTAATCTTAAGTTTCCCATTTATCGAAGAAAAATTCCATTATCAGCTCACTCTTCATCAATCCCTACGGATCAAGCTAGCAATCATGGAATCTATATTCTATTTACTGAATCACATAAAATTCTAGGGAACTCCACATACGTATTTCATATATGTATTTCATACATATGAATAGAGATAATTTCGACGAAAGTTAGGATTTAGAAGGGGTAGAAATGGAATGAATTGCTAAAACAATCCTAGAAAAAAAAATTCTGCCACTAAAACTTTATTCTAATCAGATTGGATAGCAAAGATTTCTCGTTTTATCTCCTTTCTATGAAAGGGAGAAACTCATAATAATTTATAAGCATTAGAAAGTTTGACTTTAGTTCGATTTAGAATAGCACACTTAGTCTATATAATTTTCAAAAAGAATTTGAGGGTTCTTTTTTGTTTCGTATCGTAGTAGTAGAATTGCCGGAAAATAAAGGATTTCGTTGTAAAATCCTAAAATAAAGGAATAAAGAATAAAGTTAAGTACAAGTACTTTTTTTTAAGTACTTGCTAATCTAGTTATCCATCTATCCACATATCCTTTCTTTTATCGTAATTTCACTTGGGGTGGGCCAAGAGGGCCAGGTCATAATCTATATCAGAGAAAATTTCCTCTTTTTTTATTCAAGATATTTAATGCAATGAAAAATTAAAGCACGATTCCCCGCGGAGATATGTACATAAGGGGGATCCATAGATAATAATGCTGTTCGGACCTGGAGTTTACCTATATTACAGATTGGGGAAACTTTTATTCAATTTTATTATACCATTAAAAGGGATGGGGGGAGAGAATACCGCTTTAAGAGTCGTTCAGGACTGCAATTCAAAAAAAAAGAAAATCCTAGTTAACGGTTCCAATTTGTTCTGAATTTTGCAGCCCGTGACTGGAAATCCACTTTTTCTACTTTTTCTTTTATTGCTTTTAGATCAGATTTTTTGGCGGCATGGCCAAGCGGTAAGGCAGGGGACTGCAAATCCTTTATCCCCAGTTCAAATCTGGGTGCCGCCTAATCAATAAAATCCTTAGGATTATAGTACTGATCAAACTCGACAAATTCGTACCCCCATAAGTTGGAGCAAGAGAGTAACTAGGTCTGGCGATACTGGATTTTGAGAATCTATACCATAGTTCTTCCTCAAACTAGGGTTTGTTTTGGTGGCAGTGTCCCAAACGGCTACAATACGGGATGGGGTAGCGCTTCCTTATTCTTTTATTAATTTGAATTGATTCGATTCGGGAATTTAAAACTACGAGGCTAAGATGTCAGAAATCTTCGTATCCACAAGACTTCCTAATTATCATAATTTTATTTATCGTACATCTTACTACATACATTTCCTACATCTTATGCTAACTACATACACTAAAGTAAAGGCTACGGATTCTGTCGAGAATCAGATTGAATAGGCTAATCCAAAATCAATTTTTGGGTTGTGAATAAGGTCTCTTCGTTCTTTCATAGAAAGATGGAAAGCAGGGCCGTAGGGTTTAGGTCAAAAATAAACAGGGGTAAGTTAGGTATTCAATAAATATTTCTCTATCCTAATTTTATGGTATATTATGACGTCCTTTACCTATAAAAAGGTAACAAAAGGAAGAAAAAATCTCCCTATTCCTGTGTCTTCTATTCAGGACATCCTCCTGCTCTTTTTTAGGGAAAAAGGGTTATGTATCATATTTCTACTTAATACTCCCCAATTCTACTAGAAATCATATAAGAATTTGTTAGGAGTAAATTCCTTTAACTAATTCAATTCATCCATAGTCTTAGGGAAGAATGGACTTTTGACTCTGTACCCTTGATTCCGTTATGATTATTGATCAATAGTAGAATAATTCCTTCATAGAAATAGGAGATATAATTTACATGGATATAGTAAGTCTCGCTTGGGCTGCTTTAATGGTAGTCTTTACATTTTCTCTTTCGCTAGTAGTATGGGGGAGGAGTGGACTCTAGGGATATTACTAATTGATTGACTAGTCGAATTGTAGTATCAACCCGTTTCTTTAATTGATCGTTTTGCATTAATCATTTTGCCAAACTTTATTTTTCTTTAGTTTTGTTTCACTCTTGTAATAAATTAAGAAAGAGTCGTTCTATTCCACTAGAAAAGAAAAATAGAAAGAGCGATTAATAGAATAAAAAGAGCTATTATAATAATTCAGAATTTTTACTAGAAGTTACGAGTAAAAATAAAGTTCTATACATAAGAAAATTAGACTTTCTTACACGAAGCTATTCATAACATATCGCACATTTTCCATTTAAACTTTTTTCTTTTTCTTAGAAAATTTTTTATGTTCTTTTTTTGAAGGATCTCGCGTGAAGCATTTCGGGCATTTTTAAGCATGAAAGATTCGCGGGTTTTTTACTTTTATTTTTTTTTCTTTTACTATAAGTCTATAGTATATTCTCCTATTTTTTTTTTCTCCCCTTCTGTGAATTCTTTCAATGAAAATTGTCTTCAATTTTTTTGATTTTGACTTGATTGAAATTAAGTGGATGCAGTGAAAAAGGAAGTTGAATTAGACTACTATATTCAATCTAGTAATCTATTCTATGTAGATTCAAGATAATAGAATCTAAAGTGTGGTAGAAAAAACTATATGTAGTTCTTTCTACCACACTTTATGATTCTAAACCAGACCCTTTCATTTAAGACTTGTATTTTGAGTTTCTTTAATCCCTTTTCATTTCTTCAATGATTAATTGGAATTTCAATTAATCATTTTGGCTGGCTGTTTTTACATAAATAATAAGTAAAAAGGCAGTAGGAACTAGAATGAACAATGCAGTAGCAATAAATGCGAGAATATTGACTTCCATAACCTCTTTATTTTTTTTTTTTCACAATAACTCGGGATGTAATCCCATGGAGAGGAAAAAGGGGTATCCTGTAAATTCAAGGGGAGGACTTGCATTCTGATAATACTGAATCAATTTAATATTATGAATATCGGATCTATCAAATCAATTCATGGTTGATAGTGGAATAATATAACATAGGAAGATCCCTTATCTATATTAAGATAAAAATAGGTTTTTTGATTGGATTCGGAACCCCCCTCTATCTCTATTTTTCTTCTTTTCTACTTTTGCTTTTCTATATGTATAACCCAGAATCTTTCTTATCTTATTCAATTTCCCTTCCTTTTTCTTCTTATAGTTATACATACAATTAGGTATGTATTATATGACCGACTTTCTATAGGTCACATAGACATCCAAATAAGCAGTCGAAGTAGAAATGAACGAGGATCTTAAATAAAAAAGCTCCAAGATTTTAATTTAGGAAAAAGAGCGTTTGCTTGGTTTTTATTTTATTAGGTTACTATCAATATCTGTTTTTTGGGCTCTAAAGATGAGAGCAGATCCATAAAAAAAAAAGGAATTGGCAAATGGACTGAGAATGAGGTAGATTCTTTCCAATTATTCATTGAACATACACAAACAAAGTTGGAACTACAAATACAAAATTACAAAGGGGAAGGGGTGCGGTTTAACCCCCAAAAAGGAACTAATTATATTAAAGTCATTCTCTAACAATAAACGAATACGGTTTATATATGGATTCCGATAAGATACCGGTACTCTATTCCATAAGAGTCGAATAGGAAGTTAAGATGAGGATGGTACTATCATAATCATCATAAAAATAGAGTAATATCCTAAATTATACTAATCCACGTATGATATGTGCGTCTTTCCTTATCACCCGGAAGGAGTGAAAAAAAAATCCCAAATACTGCTTTCTTTTTACCGAGAAATGCGAAATAAAAAAGTGAAGTAAGGGCGCCCCATAGATATTTGATCTTGTCGCCTGCCCCCTCCCCTTTTTCAGGGAAATTTTTGATGAAAAAAAGGAAAGATGAATTTGTCCATTCATTGAACCCTAGTTCGGGACTGACGGGGCTCGAACCCGCAGCTTCCGCCTTGACAGGGCGGTGCTCTGACCAATTGAACTACAATCCCTGCGGGGTGTATGGCATACCTATTCTTAACTAGAACCATAAGAAGATTCGTCGGATATCTGGGTATAGTGAGAATGGTATAACTAGTATGTCGCGATTTTTTATCCCTAAAAATAAATGATAATCCACCTTTCAATAAGAAAACTCTTTTCTTTGTTTCTTTGTAAGAAAAGAATCAGAGAGATATGGATGAGAAAAAAATAGATTTAGTTCATATTCACGAAACCCTAGATTTTTGGGCCGAGCTGGATTTGAACCAGCGTAGACATATCGTCAACGAATTTACAGTCCGTCCCCATTAACCGCTCGGGCATCGACCCAGGAAGAATTTATTCTAGGGTTTTTGATAATCTACGATTATCCTCTTTTTATAAAACTCCCTACCCCCAGGGGAAGTCGAATCCCCGCTGCCTCCTTGAAAGAGAGATGTCCTGAACCACTAGACGATAGGGGCATCACTAGACGATAGCGTCATATACAACCACTCATCATTATACTATAATGATAGTATGAGCAGTTTTTTGGAATTGTCAATATACTCGAGGAGTATAACTAGATCAAACAAAAGAGTCTTTCCTGCTTTTTGGTTATACTTTCATAGGATTTTTTTTTAGTTGATGGTTAGGTTAATTCACGGATTATCCCCCACTTTTTAGAGAAATTCGTTTAAAGGGTATAGAATAAGAATCGATAAAAAAAAAAAAGAAGAAAAAAAGTGAATGCATTTAGTAGAAAAGCACTTTATAGGATTCGAACCGATAACTTATGTTTTACCATAGCATTACTCGACCACTAAATCACTAATACTATTAAGTGAAAAGCCCTTTATCGGATTTGAACCGATGACTTATGCCTTACCATGGCATTACTCTACCACTGAGTTAAAAGGGCTTTTTATTCAAAAATTAGCCACTTACTTCCGTTTACCGGGCCTGCTGCATAATGTACATAATATATACATATATTAATAATATATACATATATAGAGATATATGTAGAGCTTTTATATATATATCGAGATATAGAAGTTTATTCATGGCGAGATTCAAAATCTTGATCTTGAGAAAATAAAAACAAAAAAAAATCTTTCATATTCTCTCTTATCACTTGCACAAAGTAGAGGTATTATATTATTATATAAATAAATAGGTATAACATATAATAAAATACATGAACAGAGAGTTGACACACTCAAAAATTATTATTCGTATCCAATATACTTGAAGAGGGTAAGTTCATAGGTATGTAAACACGATCTCGGACGATTCACCAAACCAAAAGCGGGAAGTTCCTTTTTTATTTTTGAACAGGAGAACAAATATGTATCAATTGTTAAATCGGATACAACAATGGGCTAAAAAGGCCAAAGGAGCAATAAGAACTGCTGTTAAAAAAATGGTAGACTTTGTTTTTTTTATCTTTAGGCTATTCACTTTTCACGTGTTCAGAATGTTCTGCAGAATTCGGGACTTTTTTCTTCTATTGGCGGATCTTATGATGAGAGCTTTCTTCATTTATGTTTTATTTCCCCTAATTCTAATTGGATGGGGATTAAAGGAATTCGCGCTCTTCATATACCCATATGGCTGGGTATTAATTTTCAGTGATATACTTCTTATCTGTTTTGGTGAGAGATTGAAACAATTTTTAACAGGTATCCTTTGGAAAAACCTTCGAGTTCAAAACTTTTCAATTTTTCTTAAAAAGTTTTGGACGGATTTGTTGAAGGGATTTTCAACAGGTACCCTTTGGAAATGGGGTACTTGAATATTCTCCAAGGATTCTAGTGCATTTTGAACAAACTATGTTAGAGCAAGAATTTTTTTTCTAAAAAGCGGGCAATCGAATTTACACTGCAGAGTATAAAAATTTTCGACTGCCTGCCCAACAAAAAAACCATATTCTACATACCAAGCTCCTCCAGGTTCAAGGTTTTCCGTTTTCGAACACTAGGAAAAGGAGGATTCTGGATTTCCGATCCAAGGGTGAAAAGGAAGGGAGCAGATACCCAATATGATTCTTAGGAGGAACGTTTGGTAGTGCTTTTGGTCCTGTATGATCTTTTTTATGTGTTCTTAGTTCTATTCATCTTCTTTGATTCTTTTAACCAAGAATAAAATAAACTAGAATTGAGTGAAAAACAGAGGAGGAAATTGGTAAATGAGGAGGATCGACTAACCAGAGACTTTCCGGATCCTCTTTATTAAGAGTTCGAGGAGTCCTCAGCGGAGTCCTCTGATGTCAATTTTCATCAGGTAAATGCGTCGATTCCTATCCGCTTTTCTTTTTAAGTTATGACTCTTTGTTTGTTGCTTCCTTCAAGCGAGGGAGGGGGTTTATGATGAATTTTTTAAAAGAATATCACTCCTTCCCTATGGCTCGGGCTTCATGATAAGTAGAGGAAGAAAAGGAAGAAAGGGATTTTTGAGGACTGTACTGCCCCTTCTTAGTTTATTTTATATTGTAGGAATAATCAAACTATTCCTTACAACAGTCTGGCACATTTATGTCCTCGCAAAATAAATAATGATCGTTGTGCTCGTAACCGTAGAATACGATCCTAATCAAAATGCATACATTTGGTTCATACGCTATTGGCATGGTAAGATGAGATGCAGTTTACAGACTAGAGAGGGGCTATCTAAATTCTAAAGTAACGGACCGGGATTGAAGTACGCTATCATGAATTTTTGCCGTTTGATTCGATAAGGTGCAATTAGCCTCCTTCTCGAATGGCTACCCTTGACAAAGGGTAGCGTTGGTATCATAATCTACATGTAGCGGGTATAGTTTAGTGGTAAAAGTGTGATTCGTTCTATTAATAACTGAATTTGAAATGATATACTTAAGGATGCCTTAAGTCTTTTTATATTCATATTCCGATGAAAACTTTAATTCTTATAAAAGGTTTAATCCTTTTCCTCTCAATAGCATATTGAGGAAGAATATACATTCTCGCGATTAGTATCCAAAGACTAATTGAATTTGCATGCAAAATACAAATTCGATTATGAGTACAGAATCGCGAAGCATAATTTTGCATTGGATTAAGTATTCCAATTGAATAAATATGAGTAAAGGATCTATGGATGAAGATACAAAAAAGTTTATTTCCAATCGTAACTAAATCTTCTTTTGTTTAAAATGAAAAAGGAAATGGAAGCCCAATAGCTAAAAACGATAGTTTTGGTTTACTAGAACGATCAGTATATTGTTTCAGCTCGGTGGAAACCCAACCCTTTTCCTCAGGATCTCTTGAATGAAATTAGGGAACGAGATAAGTAGATTAGATAGATATTTAGTAGAATTTCTATCTTCTATTCTATAGGGATCATCTAGAAAGCAGAGAGCCTTGGTTCCATTCAGACAGAAAAGCTGACATAGATGTTAAGTGGTGAGAATATCCATAAAGGAGCCGAATGAAATCAAAATTTCATGTTCGGTTTTGAATTAGAGACGTTAAAAATAATCAACCAACGTCGACTATAACCCCTAGCCTTCCAAGCTAACGATGCGGGTTCGATTCCCGCTACCCGCTCCATTCTGTATAAAAAGACGACTCTATTTGTTTACACATGGTAGAGACTTGTATTCAAGTCTTTTCGTTCACCTGTTTTTGGCCCTATAGAGCGGAGTAGAGCAGTTTGGTAGCTCACGAGGCTCATAACCTTGAGGTCACGGGTTCGATTCCCGTCTCCGCACTTAGCAGTCCATATAAATGGACTATTCTATTTGTATAGATACAGTCTATCCCCTTTAAAAGAAGTTTGTCTCTTGTTTGTCTCGGTGAATCCCCGGTTTAGGGGACCTTCTTGGCAAGTTCGATTTTTGCCCCCAAAAGGAAGGGATATTGTACTAAACTAACAATTACTTAATTTAATATAAAATTAAATATAATAATTTAATATGAGTAGTTAAGTAGTCAACTAGACTGAATTTTTTATCTTTTATCATAGTACCTTACTAAATTAAGCTGGCGAGCGGCGGGAATCGAACCCGTATCTTCTCCTTGGCAAGGAGATGTTTTACCATTGAACTACGCTCGCTACGGCATATATTTTATATGGTATATCTGCCTGGGTCGACCGTCTATGTCTGGGTCGACCGTTTCATTTTCTATTAGAGTTTTTTCTTTTTATTAATTGTTTATCAATTAATATTCTAATGGTAATGGAATTTCATAATAATGAAAGAGAAGAGGTAATA